AACTTTCGATTGATCCCGGTACTTGGGATCCTATGAACGAAGACATGGTCTCTCTGGATCCCATTGAATTTCATTCGGAGGAGGAACCTTATAAAAATCGTATTGATTCTTATCAAAAAAATACAGGATTAACTGAGGCTGTTCAAACAGGCACAGGCCAACTAAATGGTATTCCCGTAGCAATTGGAGTTATGGATTTTCAGTTTATGGGGGGTAGTATGGGATCTGTAGTGGGCGAAAAAATCACACGTTTGGCCGAGTATGCTACCAATCAATTTTTACCTCTTATTATAGTGTGTGCTTCCGGAGGAGCACGCATGCAAGAAGGAAGTTTGAGCTTGATGCAAATGGCTAAAATATCTTCTGCTTTATATGATTATCAATCAAATAAAAAGTTATTTTATGTATCAATCCTTACATCCCCTACCACAGGTGGGGTGACGGCCAGTTTTGGTATGTTGGGAGATATCATTATTGCCGAACCCAATGCTTACATTGCATTTGCGGGTAAAAGAGTAATTGAACAAACATTGAATAAGACAGTACCTGAGGATTCACAAGTGGCTGAATATTTATTCCATAAGGGCTTATTCGATCCAATCGTACCACGTAATCCTTTAAAGGGCGTTCTGGGTGAGTTATTTCGGCTACATGCTTTCTTTCCTTTGAATCAAAATTAGATCAAGTAGAGCCTTAGAGTCTTAATTTAATAAGAGTATTAATTTATTAAAACTTAATAAAATTTTTTATGTGTGGTGATCAAGTAGTTATTTAATTTATAGGAATCAAAGTAAAAATACGAAGAATGGATTTTTTCTTTGGTAACATAAGATTTAATTGTAGAAAGAATCATCCAGATCATCTTTTTATCGATATTCCTGGTTACTAACCAGGAAATCCCTATTAAACAAAATAAAAGAGTGAATTCTTTCTTCCGTGAAATTGGTTAACAGGGTCTTGCATCTTTCTATATCTCCCCAAAAGCACCCCCCCCCCCCACTAAAAATCCTTTTTGTTGGGTCGTATTATTATAATGAATTCTTTGAGAATTTGTAATATTTCTTTAGTAAATTTTATAAAATTATTAAATTTATAAGACAAGAACAAGATAATAACTAATAATACGAATAATATAAAGGGTGGATTATCATACATATATTTCATGTAGAAACATGTAGAAAGATTTATAGGTCCATTTATTTACATATTTATTGGATTTTATTAATTAATATATATTTATTAAAACATATACTTATATACTCCCTATTAAGTATATATACTCACTTAGGTATACTTAGTATAATATAACAATTATATATGAATTATAATATATCTTTATAACAATATAAGGATAAGGTTAAAATATTAATCTAAAACAATAAATAACAGGTACAAATATTAAATCGAGGTACCCATTCTATGATAACTCTCAACAGCTTCCCCTCAATTTTTGTGCCTTTAGTGGGCTTAGTATTTCCGGCAATTGCAATGGCTTCTTTATCTCTTTATGTTCAAAAAAACAAGATTTTTTAGATACAATAAGGACGAATCTTTTTTTTTTCAAGACTTACTTGGATCATAACACGGATATCTATTTAGTAGAATATGGTATAACATGTGGCTTCCTTCGGGCATAAGCTCTTATGTATGTATAAACATGATATTATGGGTAAATGAATTATAACTATTTTCAAATAGATCGGGATCGGGGAGAATTTATGAAATGTAAAGTCAATATATCTATATGTATTCGGAAATCATGTGAAAGGGATGTTACTATTTTAGTTTGGATCTAAGAAATTCGATGAATTACCCCTAAACGTTCACATCATAATAGTGCTGGTTGATGAGAGTTACTTCGGAAACAAAAAAAGTAAAATAAAATTTATTTTTGTTATTCTCCCAATTCCAATAAAATGCAACTAGGTCTAGTTATAGTATGAGTTGGCGATCAGAACGTATATGGATAGAACTTATAGCGGGGTCTCGAAAAACAAGTAATTTCTGCTGGGCCTTTATTCTTTTTTTAGGTTCATTAGGGTTTTTATTGGTTGGAACGTCCAGTTATTTTGGTAGGAATTTTATATCTTTATTTCCTTCTCAGCAAATAATTTTTTTTCCACAAGGGATCGTGATGTCTTTCTATGGGATCGCAGGTCTTTTTATTAGCTCTTATTTGTGGTGCACAATTTCGTGGAATGTAGGTAGTGGTTATGATCGATTCGATATAAAAGAGGGCGTAGTGTGTATTTTTCGTTGGGGATTTCCTGGAAAAAATCGTCGCATATTCCTCCGATTCCTTATGAAAGACATTCAGTCCATCAGAATAGAAATTAAAGAAGGTATTTATGCTCGTCGTGTCCTTTATATGGAAATCAAAGGCCAGGGGGCCATTCCCTTGACTCGTACTGATGAGAATTTGACTCCACGAGAAATTGAGCAAAAAGCTGCTGAATTGGCCTATTTCTTGCGTGTACCAATTGAAGTATTTTGAAAAAAGGAACTGAAGAATGAATACTTTGCAAGAGAGAAAAAACTCAAGAATCCTCGTTTTTTTATATAGCATAACTTAACTGAGGTTTCTTCAGAACGCTTATTCGAGCCAAAGCAAACGTTACGAAATAATTCTAAAACAAAATAGTTTGTGTCCACAATTTTTTTTATGCGTATGTAAACCCACTTAACTCAATTCAGTAACAAATCTAAATACTAGATTCATCATATATTAAAACAAAACATTTCATAATAAATCATAATATAATAAAGAATTTTTTTTTTTAGAAATATTTGATATTTTGATAGAACGGGAGTTCTTTCGTCTCGCAATCCGACTACTATTAATTTGAAGTGGGCTTTTTCTTATTCTATTTCTGTATTCTTTCTAAATTCAAGGACTAACCACTGTACTGAATCACAAAAAAAAAATCGGAAATAGATTCATTCATGGGCTCGATAACTTGTAATAGAACTTATGCTTGATAGAAATATTAGTATCGTATAGAGTCGACGAACGAGGTGCGCTCAGTAAAAATTAAAAAATTCACAGACGAAAAAATGGCAAAAAAGAAAGTATTAATTTCCCTTCTATATCTTGCATCTATAGTATTTTTGCCTTGGTGGATCTCTCTCTCATTTAATAAAAGTCTGGAATCTTGGGTTACTAATTGGTGGAATACTAGGCAATCCGAAATCTTTTTGAATGATATTCAAGAAAAGAGTATTCTAAAAAAATTCATAGACTTAGAGGAACTCCTACGTTTGGACGAAATGTTAAAGGAATACCCGGAAGCACATTTACAAAAGCCTCGCATCGAAATATACAAAGAAACGATCCAATTGATCAAGATGCACAATGAGGATCGCACGCATACAATTTTACACTTCTCGACAAATATAATCTGTTTCGTTATTCTAAGTGGTTATTCTATTATAGGTAATGAAGAACTTGTTATTCTTAACTCTTGGGTTCAAGAATTCCTATATAACTTAAGCGACACAATAAAAGCTTTTTCTATTCTTTTATTAACTGATTTATGTATAGGATTCCATTCGCCCCACGGTTGGGAACTAATGATTGGCTCTGTCTACAAAGATTTTGGATTTGCTCATAATGATCAAATTATATCCGGTCTTGTTTCTACTTTTCCAGTCATTTTAGATACAATTTTTAAATATTGGATCTTTCGTTATTTAAATCGTGTATCTCCTTCACTTGTAGTGATTTATCATTCAATGAATGACTGAAAAATGATCGAACGATCCAATTATAATATTTGTTACTTTGTGGATAAGCAAAACATTCAAAATTGTACTTATTCTTTCTACCCATCCAAGGGATTCCTCCAATATTCCAGTAAAATTATTTATATTTAAGTAAATATTTAAGTAAATAGCAAAATTATAGATAGGGAACTATACTAGCGACCTGCCTAATTTTATTGTATAAATTTTCGGGATCAATGATTGGACCATGCAAACTAAAAATACCTTTTCTTGGATAAAGAAAGAGATTACTCGATACATTTCCGTATCGCTCATGATATATATAATAACCCAGGCACCCCTTTCAAATGCATATCCCATTTTTGCACAGCAGGGTTATGAAAATCCACGAGAAGCGACTGGCCGTATTGTATGTGCCAATTGCCATTTAGCTAATAAACCCGTGGATATCGAGGTTCCACAAGCGGTACTTCCTGATACTGTATTTGAAGCAGTTGTTCGAATTCCTTATGATCTGCAACTGAAACAAGTTCTTGCTAATGGTAAAAAAGGAGCTTTGAATGTAGGGGCTGTTCTTATTTTACCCGAGGGGTTTGAATTAGCCCCTCCCGATCGTATTTTGCCCGAGATTAAAGAAAAGATAGGAAATCTGTCTTTTCAGAGCTATCGCCCCACTAAAAAAAATATTCTTGTGATAGGTCCTGTTCCTGGTCAGAAATATAGTGAAATCACCTTTCCTATTCTTTCCCCGGACCCCGCTACTAAGAAAGATGTTCACTTCTTAAAATATCCCATATACGTAGGCGGGAACAGGGGAAGGGGTCAGATTTATCCCGACGGGAGCAAGAGTAACAATAATGTTTATAATGCTACAGCAGCAGGTATAGTAAGCAAAATCATACGAAAAGAAAAAGGGGGGTACGAAATAACCATAGCGGGTGCATCGGATGGACGTCAAGTGGTTGATATTATCCCTCCAGGACCGGAACTTCTTGTTTCAGAGGGCGAATCCATCCAACTTGATCAACCATTAACGAGTAATCCTAATGTGGGTGGATTTGGTCAGGGGGATGCGGAAATAGTACTTCAAGATCCATTACGTGTCCAAGGTCTTTTGCTATTCTTGGCATCTGTTATTTTGGCACAAATCTTTTTGGTTCTTAAAAAGAAACAGTTTGAGAAGGTTCAATTGTCCGAAATGAATTTCTAGATCCGCGGATTTATCAACATCAAGCTCTAAAAATAAACAAATTTTTGTTGGCAATTATGTTATGTAA